CCCTACATATTTTATACCCTCTCCTACAAAAAAACTTGTAATGCCTACTCCATTTGTAATTCCATCAATTACTCGCCTATCAAAAAAATGAGTTAGTTCAGCCAATCCTCTTATACCTTTTATTAAGGATATTGAATAAAAAGTATCTATGTAACCACGATTATATGACCAATCATATATCAAATATATTATTTTATCCAAGAAAATTCTTTTAGGACCCCTTTTTGCAAACGAATTTAGTAAGTTCAAATTTTGTAAAGATGAATAAAAAGGCTCATATAAAAGGAATGCTGTAAATATTCCGAAACAGGCTATACTTACTGAAAAAGTTGCATTTGTTAAAAATTCATACCAATCCTCAAAATTATTTGAATTTTGATGTAAAAGATTTATAGATGGAGTTAATAATTTGGATAATATATCCAAATGGATTCCTTCTTGATTAAAAGGAATTGCTATGGCTCCAACAAATAAAGTAAATAGAACCAATACAAGCATAGGAAATAGCATAGTATTATCCGATTCATGAGGATAAGAAAAGGAAGAAGCCTTCTTGGCGCCAAAATTCGTAATAGTAATAAGAGCCCCCTTTTTTACATTACCACCAATTCTATATGGCTTCTTCCAAAACAAAGAAGACCTTTCGTTATTATTCATTGTTAATAAAGGAGATAAACGAAAATTTCTGTTAATCATTTTTTGCTCTTCTTTACCCCATAGTTTTATTGAATAGAAAGAGCTATTTTTTTTTCCACTATAATTTTGAAAATGAATGTTTAAATGTCCTTCAAAAGTAAGTAAATAGATCCGAAACATATAAAATGCTGTTAATCCGGCCGTGGACCAAGCTATTATTGCAAAAATCGGTGAATACAACCAACTGTCACTAAGAATTTCATCTTTGGACCAAAAACAAGCAAGGGGTGGAATACCACAAAGAGAAAGTGTGCCCACTAAAAAAGCAATTTTTGTAATTGGCACATGCTTTCTTAAACCTCCCATAAAAACCATATTCTGGCTTTTATCTGGAGAATATCCAACAACAGCTTCCATGGAATGAATAATTGATCCGGATCCTAAAAACAACAATGCCTTCGAATAAGCATGAGTAATCAAATGAAATAAAGCGGCTCGATAAGAGCCCATACCTAGAGCTAACATCATATAACCCAGTTGGGACATTGTAGAATAGGCTAAACCTCTCTTAATATCTTTTTGAGCAAGGGCTAAAGTAGCCCCTAATAATACCGTTATTATACCTATCAAAGATATTAGATTCATTATGTAAGGTATAACTATGAAAAGAGGAAGAAGTCGGGCTACCATAAAAATTCCCGCTGCTACCATAGTGGCAGCATGGATAAGAGCCGAAATAGGAGTAGGCCCCTCCATGGCATCAGGTAACCATACATGAAGGGGAAATTGCGCAGATTTAGCAACTGCGCCGACAAATAATAGAGAGGCACATAAAGTAACAAATAAAAAATTAACCTCATTATTATAAATCAAGTTATTGAATATTTCGAACAAATCTTGAAATTCGAAACTTCCCGTTATCCAATAAAAACCTAAGATTCCTAATAATAAACCAAAATCGCCTATCCGATTAGTTACAAACGCTTTTTGACAAGCGTTTGCCGCAACGGGTCGTGTGAACCAAAACCCTATTAATAGATAAGAACACATTCCAACTAATTCCCAAAAAATATAAATTTGTATCAAATTAGAACTAGTAACTAATCCCAACATTGAAGTATTGAACAAACTCATATAAGCAAAAAATCTCAAATATCCTTGATCATGAGACATATAATTATCACTATAAATAAGAACCAAAATTCCAACAGTAGTGATTAATATTGACATAATAGAGGTAAGTGAATCAATAAAGTAGCCAAACTCGAAAGAAAAATCATTATTGATGGTCCAAGACCATACATATTGATAGATAGAACTTCTATTTATTTGCTGAATAGACAGATCGAACGAAAAAATCATAACTATACTTAACAATAAAATATTGGGAAAAGTCCACATACGACGAAGATTTTTTGTTGCCGTCGGAAAAAGTAGTAGTCCCATTCCTATTAAAATAGGAACGGGAAGTGGCACAAAAGGTATGATCCATGAATATTGATATGTATGCTCCATAAAAACTTTTTTTCTTATTCTTAATTAATCGTTTCTGATTCACCGGCTCTTATTGATTGAAAGGGGGCAATAAAAAAATCAAGATATTACAAAGTTAACTGGAATTTTCTATTCTTAATTTTTTAATCTTTTTCAAATATTTCAAAAATATTCAAATTCCGAAGTTAGAAGTAGTCAAATGATATCACCGAGTTACTAAAAAAAAAAAGAATTCTTTTTTTTTTAGTTTTAGTAAGATTTTTCTGAAGATATCAATTATTATTACGTATTCCAATAATTTCTATACATAGATCAACAATGCAAAGAATTCCACCATAAAAAGGACTTGATTTTGATATGAATCATAGGATGTCCTATAACTTGACTTAATAAAATAAAAATGAATTGTTCGAATAAACAAACTCAAATAATTCATTTTTATTGCGGAACTGATTGATTGTCTTCCATTTCAATAAATGAATTTATTCTTGTAGGAAAGACTATCCGATATTTTATTTACATTTACATATAATTAAAGGAAAAAATGACTATTACTAAAATATTCTTTTTTTTTTTCAAAATTATGTATCCTTTAACAAATTAACTACGGGTCTCCTTCGAATTTGAAAATTAAAATTGGGCATACTCTCTCTTCGAGCTTGACCAATTACCAATTAATAGAAAAAAAATTCAAGTTTGTTTTTTTATTAGGTAGATAAAATGCTTTTTTTACACTTTTTGATGTATTTTTCATGTATAAATGTAGATGTATAAATTATAAATGTAGGACGACAAAAAAAATAGGCAGAGATAGAAAAGGAAAGACTTTTTTTTTACTTTTTTTTCTGGATATTGTATGGAATATAAATAAAAAAAAAATTATATCATATTGTTTTTTTGTTCTAGAATAGAAGCATTTTATGCTATTTTACCATCTCTATTTATTTTTTTTTATGAAATTAGTAGTAGATATAATCTAGAAAATATATAGAATAGATAAATAATGACATAAAGAGACAGATCATTTTAAAAATAGATGTCTTTCACATCCAACTATAGCACTGAATAACCCTTTTTTTTGAATGGCAGTTCCAAAAAAACGTACTTCTACATCAAAAAAGCGTATTCGAAAAAATGTTTGGAAAAAGAAAGGATATTGGGCGGCGTTGAAAGCTTTTTCATTAGCGAAATCTCTTTCTACGGGTAATTCAAAAAGTTTTTTTGTACAACAAATAAATTTGTAGTAATCTGAATTGGTTCAACTCGAAAATGAGAGAATTTCTTTTTTAATTTCTTAATATTTTGAACTGATGATTTTGTCTACTGAATTCTAAGTCCCTTTTTTCTCTTATCTTTTAAAAAAGAATAAAGATAAGATACAAAGATTTTCTTTTTTGAACATCTTTTTTTTCATTTCGGGGGTGGGGATTCTTATTTTCCCCATCGCCCATTTGTTATGTTATAATAATTTGTTATTTTTAGAATATTCAATTTATAATAATAAATAATTAAATAATAAATAATTATTCTATTTTAGCTATAGCGGAGCACATAACATATATATATATAAGAGCTTTAGTCAAAATCACTCTAATTTTCAATTTTGTAACTTTATCAATCATTATTTCTCTGAATTATTATATATCCTTCCCTTGATTTCAACCCAATTGAGAAAAACATCCTTTCTAATTTAGTGGATATACAAATAAAGTGCCCATTTTAAGTGATCTAAAAAAATCCTATGTTTGTATAAGAAAATGAATCAAGACATATTTTTAGAATTAGAAATTAGAAATACTTTTTTGAAGTATGGTACAATTATGACAGGAATCCAAACGCTTTTTATATAACGTGTACAGCCCCATATCTAGTTGGTTTGATAAATCCTTAAAACGCAAAATCTTAACGATTAATAGAAAGCTATGCAAATTTCATAAATCTTTTGAAATCGTTGGATGTGGTGCTGAAATTGTGATCTCTAAAAATCATATTTTTTTTATTCATTTATTCATTCAATTGATAAGCATTTTTTTTATAGATTCATAAAAATCATATAAAAAAATGAGAGATGAATCATTAAAAAATTAAAATGATAAAGAACACTTTTTTTTTGATTCTATCTATGAATTCAAGTCACAACTAGTTAGTTTAGTTACAATAGAGGAGTTCTCTTTTAGGAAAACACAAACTACAAAATCTCTATTGACGAAATAATTAAATAAAAGGATAATTAAATAAAAGGATAAATAAATAAAAGGATAAATAATAAAGATTCCTTTTTGAAGCTTCAAATTTGTATTTAAACGAGTTTTTATTCATCAATTTAAATTAAATGCTTCCTAAAAAATTTTACATTGAATTGACTTCCATCTCGACGATTGAATAAAAAATGGGTTATTATGATTTCGAGCAAGCCGCTATGGTGAAATCGGTAGACACGCTGCTCTTAGGAAGCAGTGCTAGAGCATCTCGGTTCGAGTCCGAGTGGCGGCATAGTATCTTCTAAAAGAGATAGAATAAGTCCTATAATGAATTTAATAATGAATTTAATTCTTGATTTCCATTCCATAAAATCTAGGAACCCTTGCTTTTTTCAGAATTTTTATGATTTTTTCAACTCTAGAGCATATATTAACTCATATATCCTTTTCAGTCGTTTCAATTGTAATTACAATTCATTTTTTAACCTTATTAGTCGATGAAGTCGTAGGACTAGATGATTCATCAGAAAAGGGCATGATAGTTACCTTTTTCTGTATAACAGGATTATTAGTCACTCGTTGGATTTATTCAGGACATTTTCCATTAAGTGATTTATATGAATCATTAATCTTTCTTTCATGGGGTTTCTCCCTTATTCATATGATTTC